TCCATTCGTTCGATACTCATCTGCTTCGATTTCCACTTTTCGTAATCTAACCCGAGCTCTTTCGAGCTGTTCAATGGCTTCTCTACGTAATTCTTCTGAATTTCGAATAGTACTCAAGATCCTCTGTTTTCGCTTATCTAATAAATCATTTAATGAAAGTAGATTATCTTTCCATTCATTTCATAACTAGAATATCTCTTCCCGAACCAAACATGAATCTTTCAATTCATTTGGCTCTCACGCTCAATTGTTTCTTTTATCTTTATCTTTGATTAATGGGCATTCCCATATCTTTGAACGCAATGAGCCTATCCTCTCTTTTCTGTTATTATTCAAAGATCTCGAAACTGATCTAACATCAGAATCTTAGGAGGACTCTTCAGACCAGACAAAAAATAAAAAATTGTCAGCAAAGTTGTTTCTTTATTTGTTCTTTATTTACAACTTCTTTCCAAAAATAAAAAGATTTTAAAGAAGAAAGAATTCTATTCTTTCTTCTTTATATGCTAAGATAAATTAATGCTATGATAATTTAAATCAAAATCCTAATAGAATCGAAAGAGAATTGAATAAAATTATGAACTTCATTACTTCATTCTTTTTATTATTAGAATAGAATGAGATTTCGATCTTTTTCATCCAAAAAATTCTCTTTTTTATACAAAGATTTTATACAAATACAATACATAGGTCGTCGATTCGGCAGTGGATAAAAAAGGGGGACCCATCTTTCCAGTTAATGGTTCAAAGAATTTTATCCATATGAGTGTTCTACATCGGATAAATTCCTTATTCTTCCTTTTTTCTTTTTATTCTTTTTCAACCTTTTTGGTACTTTTAGTACTAACGTAGTGGTAGAAAGAGTACCGTGCTATGCTGTGCCTAGACTTCAAACAATTTATCTTTAACCATGTAAAAGAACTCAACATTATTGGTTGATAGCGAAGAGAATCAAAGTTCATTTACCAATTAGTCACGAAATGCTATGGTTCTTACATATGATTTCTGAAGAAAATCCAATTCCGAAGTAATTCGTCGAGATTGTGCACCTTTTGTTCCTATTTCTACTATAGAAATATAAAAAAGAATACATAAATATAAAGAAAGTGCAGCCGGTTAAATCCAACCTATTCTTGAAATACACAACTCGCACACACTCCCTTTCCAAAGAAAATCAATACACCCAGCACTACGCTTAGATTTATTGGATTTGTTGCTAAAATATCGGTATTAAACTCGAAACTACCAGCGGATGGCCAGTGCCCCACGGGAACAAAAGAATCGGTTATATTTTTCATATACTCTTCCCTTATAGATAGAACTAATAAAGAACAGAGTTCTTTTTGTATCACTCCACTTATTCTTATTAATGGAATTTGAGAATTCTCAAATTTCTTAGTTATGGTTATGCTTTTATTATTCTTTTTTTTTTACATTTTTATTCTACGATGAAATTCAACATTAAACAAAAGGATTTGCAAATAAAAGAGCTAATGCCACGACCAGTCCATAAATTGTTAAAGCTTCCATAAAAGCTAGACTAAGCAATAAAGTACCTCGTATTTTACCCTCCGCTTCTGGTTGTCTCGCAATACCTTCTACGGCTTGGCCCGCAGCAGTACCTTGACCAACCCCAGGTCCGATAGAAGCAAGTCCTACAGCCAATCCAGCAGCAATAACGGAAGCAGCAGAAATAAGTGGATTCATGGTAAGTTCCTCGCACCAAAAAAAGAAATGGTTAATGATACAACTAACCAATGAATTAGTACTTAATCTCTTTTTTTCTACTTCTAATTTTATTATATTACCTTACTACACTTCTTTTTTATTCTCTTAAATTGTATTCTGAAACCATTCTTCAAAACATACACAAGAATTTCTATTCATAGGTATTATACATATACATGATCCCCAACCCTTCTTTATCTTCCAAATTCTGCAATATCATATATATTTCTTCATATATACATACATGTAGCTATTTGCATTCTATTCTCCAACCCAGTGGATTATATTGAACCCCGAACCCCCGCATTGCTTGAATTGGGATAAGCTTTCAAAATTAAAAAAAGACTATTTTGAAAGTGAGTCAATGATGACCCTCCATGGATTCGCCTATATAAGCCGCAGCTAAAGTTGCAAAAATAAGAGCTTGAATACCACTTGTAAATAATCCAAGAAACATAACAGGTATAGGAACTACTGAAGGCACTAAAGAAACAAGAACAACAACCACTAATTCATCAGCCAATATATTCCCGAAAAGTCGAAAACTAAGAGATAAAGGTTTTGTGAAATCTTCTAGAATATTAATTGGTAAAAGTATTGGAGTTGGTTGAATGTATTTCCCGAAATATCCCAATCCTTTTTTCCTAAGACCCGCATAGAAATATGCCACTGACGTGGGTAAAGCTAAAGCAACAGTAGTATTTATATCATTCGTGGGTGCAGCTAACTCCCCATGAGGTAATCTTATAATTTTCCAAGGTAAAAGAGCACCTGACCAGTTAGAAACAAAAATAAATAGGAACATCGTTCCTATAAAAGGAACCCAAGGACCATACTCCTCTCCAATCTGAGTTTTGCTCAAGTCTTGAATAAATTCAAGAACATATTCGAAGAAATTCTGACCGTTGGTCGGAATGGTTTGCGGATTCCGAACAGCTATGATGACTGAACCTAATAAGATAGCAATTACAACCCAAGAAGTGATAAGTACTTGGGCATGAATTTGTAAACCTCCTATTTGCCAATATAAATGTTGGCCTACTTCTACACCTGATATATCGTATAACCCTTTGAGTGTTTTAATGGAACATGGTATAACATTCATATTGTCCTCTAACAGAAATAAAATTTCAAAAAAGTGATTATTTTGATTCAACCATCTCTTTCTTAATTCACCTATATTTATTCATGAATTTAAGTTATGAATCGTATATTTCGGATACCAAGAAATCACATAAAAAAAAATACCAATCATTTTTCTCTTTTCTTTTCAATATTATTTGATATTGATAGTCAAAACATAGTTCAAACTCCAAAAGATGCAAACCAAAATAGTAACAATCAAAGAGAGTTCACCAAAAACAAACTAATCTTCTTCTTTCTTCTTCTTAAGAGTAATGATAAGATAATCAACCATTTTTTAGATAACTAGAATGGCCCTCACAAATTGCAGATACTAATTTGGTAAGAATCAATCGAATCGAAGCTATAGCATCATCGTTGGCTGGAATAGAAAGATCTGCAAGATCTGGATCACAATTTGTATCGATTAAACAAATCGTCGGAATACCCAAAATGACACATTCTCGAAGAACCGTATATTCTTCTTGCTGATCCACGATAATTACAATATCGGGCAATCCCGTCATATATTTGATCCCGCCAAGATATGCTTGCAAAGTAGATAACTTTCTCTTCAACATTGCTGCATCTCCTTTAGGGAGACGATTGAGTTTCCCCATCCTTTGTTCTGCTCTTAAGTCCCTGAACTTCTGAAGTCTTGTTTCTGTAGTAGACCAATTCGTTAACATACCGCCAAGCCATTTTTTATTAACATAATGACATCGAGCCCTTATTGCTGCTGATGCTACTAAATGCGCTGCGTTCTTTTTGGTGCCAACGATTAAGAATCTTTTTCCCCTACTTGCTGCATCAAAAACTAAATCGCAGGCTTCTGATAAAAAACGAGCAGTTATAGTAAGATTTGTAATATGAATACCTTTACGCTTTGCCGAGATGTAAGGAGCCATTCTAGGATTCCATTTATTAGTAACATGACCAAAATGAATTCCTGCTTCCATCATTTCTTCCAAATTGATGTTCCAATATCGTCTTCCCATTTTCCCACACTTTCTCTTTTTCTTTTTTTTTTTCAAAGAAATTCAGTATCTTATGAAATAAAGAATTGTTCCGACGGAACCTTCTACCAAGATTGACCATTGATCTACGACCCAAACTATGAATTTAATTCTTTCTTTTTTATTTCATTGATTATTAAATCCATAATCGGACCAGAGAGTGAAAGTAAAAAGAATAAACCTCTTGTTAGGATACATTACATAAAAGATTGGTCTGATGTCTCATGGAAAGTTTTTGGGGCACAAGAACAAAAGAATTCTCTATGGTGTAGCAAAATATCACTCATTTCCAACTCGAATAGATTCTTCCTTTTGATTTTCAAATGAATGTTTTTGTCTTGCTTTGAACGATGTACTAATTTGTTGAATCCGGTACCAACCGGTATAATCCCCCCCAGAACAACATTCTCTTTGAGGCCTTTCAACCAATCAATACGACCTCGTAGAGCAGCTTTTGCTAAAACTCGAGCAGTTTCTTGAAAACTTGCTTCGGATATGAAACTTTGAGTATTCAAAGATGACTTCGTTATTCCCAATAAGATTGCCCGATAACAGATTGATTCGTCCAAAACGCGCCCTGCTCGTTCTGCTCGCAACAATCCAATAAATTCCCCAGGTAAAAAAACATTAGACATTCCATCTTCTGAAACCAAAACTCTTGATGTTACTTGACGTACAATAATCTCTAGATGTCTATTATGGATCTGTACCCCCTGGGATCGATAAACCTTTTGTATCTTATTAACCAAAGAGATACGACTTTGGGCTATGGTTAGTTCAGCTCCAATCAAGAATCCCCAGGGGATCCCAAGAATCCTTCGAATACGTTCGTCCCAACCTTCAACCCTTCTTTCGAGGTTCATCGATATTGAATCAATTGAACGAACTTCTAAGATTTGTTCTACTTTTGGAAGACCTTGCGTTATGTCACCAGATCTCGATTTTTCATAGATAAATGTAATTAATGTATCTCCTTTATAAAAGGTTTCCCCATAATGACCATGGACAGTTGCTCCTGGAGTGACCAAATAGGGCTTAGCTGATCTTAGAACTAGAGAATCAACATAAACAATGAAAATTTGACCAGATTTTTTTATGCGTGATCCATATTTCAATAGATATACATTTTCACAAAGGAATTGTCCAAGGCTAATTATTGTCCATGCCTCTTCACAAGAATCGTGATGGAGAAAACACCAATTCAAATGGAATGAATTCCAAATGATGTTACTGCAAGTATCGGGATTATAAATCCTACTATTTTCATCTAGGAAAAAGTATTGAAATGGAAGTAGTTGAAGCACTTGGAAAGTCTGTTGAAAATTTTCAAGCAAAAAAGATTTCTTTAAAAAGACTTGATTATAAGTTCTTAAATAGTAAGATGAACGAGAATTTACTATTCTAGGCACAATAGTACCTAAAGGACCCAACAAATACCTAATTGGAGTCATGGGATCCAATTCTTTTGTCGCATTATTATATCTCGAAGTATTGAAGGGGCCAATTTGAGAACAATTGGATGATGACAAAATTAGGAAAGATTGGCATTCCTTATTTCGATTCAACAACGTACCAAGAGTTCCCTGATATTGGGGAAATAATGGAATCTTCGCCTTGGAATCAAAGGGATTTTTTCTATGGATACAATCTAATTCATTATTGGAAAGAAATCCTGAACCTGCCGTATCATACCTTTTTTCGGTATACGAAAGAGTGGACTTTACGAACTCAATTCGGATGAAATAACAAAACAGATCATTTGTCCTTATTTCAACAAAAGAAGCATGAACCTTTTCTTCTATAGAACTCTTTTTTTCTTGGTCCCAAGTCAATACTAAGCAAGCCCGAACTAATTGAATACTTGTGTGAGAAATTCCTCGAATTGACTTGCCATTTTCATAAAGTATATAATTGACAATTCGAAGTTGGACATTATTCTTTTCCTGCAAGAGATCCTGGGAGAAAAGTGTTGCTAAATTTATCCCATCAGCTATTTCATATGTGACTACGGGCCGAACCAAAACAAAAGACTTTTTTTTGGTAGGTGTAATGCGTTGGACATAGATCCAATTTTTCAATTTTTTTGATCCTTTAGAATCTTTTTTTTTTCTTCCTGGCGGTATCAAAATGCCACTGTGCCTAGATATTTTATCCACCTCTCCAGAAAAATGAATATCTCCAGAAAATATTTTCAGTTCTATACTTTTCTTTTTTCTCTCCACTCGGACTAATCCACCTACTCGACTTCTTGTATTTAGATTTAGAACAAGTCGTGTATCTACTCCAATGAGACTATTGTTCCGGACCATTATGAGCGAAGATCCAGGTAAGATATGTATTTCCTCGGGAATGAAAAAAAATGGATCTACTTTCATTTGCGTTTGGCATTTCGGACTAAAATCTTTTGCTCCTCGATACTCAATGAAATCTTCTTTTTTTACGATTGAATCTACTTCGACAATCCCATATTTAGTAATTCCCGAACTGCTTCTTCTGTATCGCGGATCATCAAAATAAGCAAGAATACTATTTCTACGTAAAATACCATTTATAGGTATTTTAATCGAAATACCAAAACAGGGTATTAGTTTATTTTCTTGTTCTTGATCATATTGTAAGGGAATCACAAATCTATTTCTTCGCTTTTTCGCCAAAGAATTTTCTTGACGAATATAAGTAGAAGGCTCTATGAGATTCCAATGACCCTTAGATATGATTTGATAAGGTTTTGAATAGTCAAGACTTTCCCTATCTTTTTTACCAAAAGTATCCAACAATTTATGTCTTACTTGATCATTAGTCAGTGAGAGATCAAAGATATCTTTGAGAGAAAAAGAATTAGCATTCATTTGATCTTGATCCTTGTGGAGTGAAAAAGATACTATATTGGAATGGGATCTGCATAGACCTCCTGCTAATATCCATAGATGACTTGTTTTTGGTAATAGATGAACATTACTATATGGATATTCGGGCGTATGATAGCCATCAGTACTCCAGTGCATTTCTCCTTCTGACTCAGAATAAATATGTTTTTGAACCCTCTCCTTAAAATGAAAGGTGGACGTTTCGGCACGAATCTCGGCAATCACTTGTTCTGATTCTACATATTGATCATTTTGAACTAAAATCAAACTTTTTGTTGGAATCTTTAAATTATGTCTAATATCTTGACTCTCAATAATTACATACAAGTCTATAAAACATAGAAAAGCAGGATACCCATGACGGGTACGTGTGGGATGAACCAAACCCTCATCAAATTTTATTTTTCCATTAGAAGGAGCTCGTACATGTTCGGCAGTCCCACCCGTGAATACTCCGCCAGTATGAAAAGTTCTTAATGTTAGTTGAGTTCCTGGTTCCCCAATCGATTGACCCGCAATAATGCCTACGGCTTCTCCCAACTCGACCAGGTCACCATGAGTAGGACTCCGGCCATAACATAATTGACAGATCCAAGATGTACTCCTGCAAGTAAAAGGAGTTCTAATATATATTGGGTGTGCTTGAAAGGTTATGAATCGATTAACAAGTCCAATTCCAATATCTTGATTTCGAGTAGCAATGCATCGTAGACCGATATATATATCGTCTGCTAATACACGACCAATTAGTGTTTGGACAAAAATCT